AATAAAACAGTACCTGAAGGTTCACAGGCGGCTGAATATTTATTCCAGAAGGGCTTATTCGATCTAATCGTACCACGTAATCCTTTAAAAAGCGTTCTGAGTGAGTTATTTCAGTTCCACGCTTTCTTTCCTTTGAATCAAAATTCAATAGAGCATTAAGTTCCTTTTTTATTTGTAGCAAACAAGTAGTTAGTTTATCAGAATCCAAGTAAAACGAATATGAATGGGGTTTCTTTGTTCACATAAGATCTAAATTGTAAAAAGAATCAAAAGTAGCGGATAACTCTTTTTTATCTATATTCTTGATTACTAATTCAGTTAAGAGGCCTCTATCAACAAGAAAAAAGTGAATTCTTTTTTTCGTTAAATTATAGGAAAATAAAAAATTTTTGTTCTACGTCTTACGTATGTATATAGAATCCAAATTTTGTACCTTCTATACTCACTTAGATATATACTTAGATTTATACTAATTAAACTTTGAATTCTAATATATTATTAATTATAATTTATTATTATTTATTATATTATTAATTTATTATAATTATAATTATTTAATTCTTAATAAGATATCTTTATCTTTATAAATAATAACAGGTACAAATAGTAAATTGAGGTATCCTTTATATGACAACTTTCGACTTTCCCTCTGTTTTGGTGCCTTTAGTAGGCTTAGTATTTCCGGCAATGGCAATGGCTTCTTTATTTCTTCATGTTCAAAAAAATAAGACTGTTTAGATCTGATGGGCCCAACTCTCATCCATTTTGTTTTTTTAAAACTAAGACTTGTATTATAACGCAGATACCTATTTATTGTAAGAAGGTATAACATGCGGCGCTTCCGTCGAAAGGGGCTCTTTGACCTGTAGAAAGATGGTATGGGGGTAAAGGAATTCTATATATTTGAAAAAATCTCAGGATCGCCGGATGGCTGAACTGTAAAATCGGTACATCTATATATATATCGATGGGATCATACGAAGGGTATGTTTTTATTTTAGATCTAACCAACTTGATAAATTACTCTTAAAGGTTTACATCAAACTAAGTACTAGTTGATGAGAGTTACTTCGGAAACAAAAAGAGTAAAGTCTAGGGTATTCTCTCAATTCCAATAAAACGAAACCAGATCAAGTATGAGTTGTCGATCAGAACATATATGGATACAACCTATAACGGGGTCGCGAAAAACAAGTAATTTATGCTGGGCCATTATCCTTTTTTTAGGTTCATTAGGATTCTTATTGGTTGGAACTTCCAGTTATCTTGGGAGAAACTTGATATCTTTATTTCCGTCTCAGCAAATCCTTTTTTTTCCACAAGGGATTGTGATGTCTTTCTATGGGATCGCGGGTCTCTTTATTAGCTCCTATTTGTGGTGCACAATTTCGTGGAATGTAGGGGGTGGTTATGATCGATTCGATAGAAAAGAAGGAATGGTGTGTATTTTTCGTTGGGGATTCCCTGGAAAAAATCGTCGCATCTTCCTCCGATTCTTTATAAAGGATATTCAGTCCGTCAGAATAGAAGTTAAAGAGGGTATTTATGCTCGCCGTGTCCTTTATATGGATATCAGAGGCCAGGGGGCCATTCCCTTGACTCGTACGGATGAGAATGTTACTCCACGGGAAATCGAACAAAAAGCTACCGAATTGGCCTATTTCTTGCGTGTACCGATTGAAGTATTTTGAGAAATGAGTTGAGAGAATGAATGCTTTCTCAGCAGGAAGGAAAAACTCAAGAACCCCCTTTTCTATACCATAACTTAACTGAAGTTTCTTCATAACGCTCATTCTAGTCAAAGAAGACGTATACGTAACGTAACAACCACAATCTACACAACTTAATTCAATAACAAAAAAAATAAGTAACAAATCGAAAAAATGGATTCATCCTTTCTATTTTATATCAAAGCATTTCGAAATACATAAAATTTTTTATTCCGGACTCTGAGTAGTCAGTGAAATTTTTTAAAAAGATAATATATTTTGATATAATGATAGAAAAGAATATTCATTACTTAAATAAAGCGGTTCTTTCACGCAGTCATCGATTCGTCGAAAGGGGGATACTTGCTTCGAATTTGACCAATTACTATATCTGGAAACAATTTTTTGTTAATTCTTTGAATTCGAAGTGGATTCTTAATCTATTTCTGTATTCTTTCTACATTCAAAGACTAACTCCGAAATCACAAATAAAAAATAGTGAATAGATTAATAAGTTCGATACTTTGGAATATAACTCATGCGTGAGAGAAATATTGGATGGCGTAGAGTCAACTAATGAGGTCGGTTCATTAAAAATTCATAGACACGAAATGAAAAAATGTCAAAAAAGAAAGCATTCACCCCTCTTTTATATCTTGCATCTATAGTATTTTTGCCCTGGTGGATTTCTCTCTCATTTAATAAAAGTCTGGAATCCTGGGTTACTTATTGGTGGAATACTAGGCAATCTGAAATTTTTTTGAATGATATTCAAGAAAAGAATATTATAGAAAATTTCATAGAATTGGAGGAAATCCTTCTTTTGGAGGAAATGATCAAGGAATACTCGGAGACACATCTACAAAACCTTCGTATAGGAATCCACAAAGAAACGCTCCAATTAATCAAGATACACAATGAGGATCATATTCATACGATTTTGCACTTCTCGACAAATATAATATGTTTCGTTATTCTAAGCGGTTATTCTATTTTGGGTAATGAAGAACTTGTTATTCTTAACTCTTGGGCTCAGGAATTCCTATATAACTTAAGTGACACAATAAAAGCTTTTTCGATTCTTTTATTAACAGATTTATGTATCGGATTCCATTCGCCCCACGGTTGGGAACTAATGATTGGCTTTGTCTACAAAGATTTTGGATTTGCTCATAATGATCAAATTATATCTGGTCTTGTTTCTACTTTTCCAGTCATTCTAGATACTCTATTTAAATTTTGGATTTTTCGTTATTTAAATCGTGTTTCTCCGTCACTTGTAGTGATTTATCATTCAATGAATGATTAAAAAAGGATCTACGGATATTAATCCAATTCAATTCTAACGTTTCTTACTTTGTAGTTGTTTTGTAGTTGTACAGAAGCAAAGCATGTAAAATCATACTTACTCTTTCTATTTCTACCCATCCCAAAGATTTATTCTATATATTAATATTATTTATTCCAGTAAAATTATTCCAGTAAATAGCAGAATTGCGGATAGGGAACTAGGTTAGCGACCTACCAAATTTATTGTAGACATTTTTGGGCTCAATGGTTGGACCATGCAAACTAGAAATACTTTTTCTTGGATAAAGGAACAAATTAATCGATCCATTTCCGTATCGCTCATGATATATATCATAACTTGGCCATCCATTTCAAGTGCATATCCCATTTTTGCACAGCAAGGTTATGAAAATCCACGAGAAGCGACTGGTCGTATTGTATGTGCCAATTGCCATTTAGCTAATAAGCCCGTGGATATTGAAGTTCCACAAACGGTACTTCCAGATACTGTATTTGAAGCAGTTGTTCGAATCCCTTATGATATACAACTAAAACAAGTTCTTGCTAATGGTAAAAAGGGTGCTTTGAATGTAGGGGCTGTTCTTATTTTACCAGAGGGTTTTGAATTAGCTCCTGCCGATCGGATTTCCCCCGAGATGAAAGAAAAGATAGGCAATCTGTCTTTTCAGAGCTATCGCCCCAATAAAAAAAATATTCTTGTGATAGGCCCCGTTCCTGGTCAGAAATATAGTGAAATCACCTTTCCTATCCTTTCCCCGGACCCCGCTACTACGAAAGAGGTTCACTTCTTAAAATATCCTATATACGTAGGCGGAAACAGGGGAAGGGGTCAGATTTATCCCGACGGGAGCAAAAGTAACAATACAGTTTATAATGCTACATCAGCAGGTATAGTAGGTAAAATAATACGAAAAGAAAAAGGGGGTTATGAAATAACCATAGCGGATGCATCGGATGGACGTCAAGTGGTTGATATTATCCCTCCAGGGCCAGAACTTCTTGTTTCAGAAGGCGAATCTATCAAATTGGATCAACCGTTGACGAGTAATCCTAATGTGGGCGGATTTGGTCAGGGAGATGCAGAAATAGTACTTCAAGATCCCTTACGTGTCCAAGGCCTTTTGTTCTTCTTGGCATCTGTTATTTTGGCACAAATCTTTTTGGTTCTTAAAAAGAAACAGTTCGAGAAGGTTCAATTGTCAGAAATGAATTTCTAGACTCGCAGATTTATCGACATTGAGCTCATAACGTAAAAAGAACAAAATTATTTTTGACGACTCTTTATGATAAAAAATGGACATTATGAAAAGCCTTTTGCTTTTTTATACTCGTTTTCTACGAGATGTCGGGAATTCCTTGTACCGCATTCCTAGTCATAGTATGTAGATTGTGAAGAAGACTTTTTACTTTTTTTTGAATCCAAATTGGGGTGGTATGATTATGTTACTATTATCACATTTCAATGTCATAAAATTCATTAATAGCGTTTTCTATTCTAATTGAATGAAATTCAACTAGATACTAGACATAAGTAAGCGGGGAATAGAACGGATAAATGCGTGGAACACAAAATTATAGGGACTATTATTAATCTTCCTATTATTCGACACAAGAAAAGTAATTTTCCACATCTCTTTCTTGTGTCGAAAGAAAAAAAATTATTTATCTTGTTCGTCAAAGATTACTAGTCTAAGTTTTTAATTTTTCAAGATAATATCAGAACTTTTTTAGATATATTACATAATATATAATATATTTTTTTATTATAAATTCTAAAATAGAATAGTGGGCAAACAAAAGAGAGGGAGGTTTTTTGAGTAAATAGAACTTCTTCAATAAACTAAAAAAAATTTCCATTTTTGATGAGATACAAAAAAATACTAAGGTTTTATTCTTATTTTAGGATAGTATGTCATCTAGGAAATCGAGTGATTTCTTCTTTCTTCTAACTTTGAAAGTATCGATAGATCGAGCAACGGG